GCATTTGGTATTTTGGCTTAAAGTCTTTGACTCCTCGATACTCAATCAAATCCTCTTTTTTGAGGATTGAATGCATCCCTATAGTCCCATATTTAGTAATTCCTGAACTATTTCTTCTGTATTGAGGATCATCGAAATAAGCAAGAATACTATTTCTACGAAAAATACCATTTATGGGTATTTCAATCGAAATACCGGAAGGGGGTGGTAGTTCTTTTTCTCGTTCTTGAAGTGATTCAAATTGAATGATGAATCCATTTCTTCGCCTCTTTGCCAATAAATCAGAATTACCGTGGAAAATAGTAGGATCTGTGAGATTAGATTGACCCGTACATAGGATTGGATTAAGTTCTGAATAATCAGGAATTCCGCTTTCGTTTTTACCAGAGAGATCCGGACCATAAAATTTTTGTCTCACTTTATCATTATTTACTGAAAGGCTAGAAATATATCTTCTTTCGACAGAAAGAGAATGAACGTTAATTTGATCTTGATCCTTGTAGAGTGAAAAAGGGACTGCACTGCATCCGCACGAACCTCCTGATAATATCCATAAATGACTTGTTTTTGGTAAGAGATGGACATTACTATATGTAAATTCGGGTGCATGGTACACATCAGTACTCCAATGCATTTCTCCCTCTGAGTCAGAATAAATATGTTTTCGAACCCTCTCTTTTAAATTAAGAGTGTATGTTCCCGCGCGAATCTCAGCAATCACTTGTTCTGATTCTACATATTGATCGTTTTGAACTAAAAGTAAACTTTTGGGTGGAATAGTGACGTTATGTATAATATCCTCACTCTCAATAGTCAGATACAAGTCTATATAACATAAAAACGCAGGATGCCCATGACGTGTACGTGTGGGATGAACCAAATCCTCATTGAATTTTATTTTTCCATTAGAAGGAGCTCGTATATGTTCTGCAGTCCCCCCTGTGAATACTCCGCCGGTATGAAAAGTTCTTAATGTTAGTTGAGTACCCGGTTCTCCAATAGATTGACCCGCAATAATACCTACGGCTTCTCCCAATTCGACCAGGTCCCCGTGAGTAGGACTTCGTCCATAACATAATCGGCAGATCCAAGATGTACTCCTACAAGTAAAGGGAGTCCGAATAGATATCGGTTGTGTTTGAAAGGTTATGAATCGATTGATAAGTCCAATACCAATATCTTGATTTCGTATGCCAATGCATCGCGGGCCCATATATATATCGTCCGCTAATACACGACCAATTAATGTTTGGATAAAAATTCTTTCCGGAATCATCTTATTTTCAGGACTCACTGAAATCCCTCGGATGGTTCCACAATCGGTTCTACGTACAACAATGTGTTGAACGACTTCAACAAGTCTGCGTGTAAGATATCCAGCATCCGATGTTCGTACAGCAGTATCCACAACTCCTTTACGCGCTCCGTAGCAAGAAATTATATATTCCGTTAAGGACAGCCCCTCACGTAAATTGCTTTGAATGGGTAAATCAATCATTTGTCCTTGTGGATCGGACATTAATCCTCTCATACCTACTAATTGGTGTACTTGAGATGCATTTCCTCGAGCTCCCGAAAAAGACATTATATGGACTGGATTAAAAGGGTCAGTCATCCTAAAATTAGGATTCATTTCTTGTCGCAAATATTCACTTGTAGCATACCATATCTCAATGGACTGGCGTAATTTTTCTACTGCGTGTACGTTTCCATAATGATGGTGTTTTTCCAAAATCAAACTTTGTTGTTCAGCATCTTGGACTAGCCATCCCTTAGAAGGGATTGTTAAAAGATCATCAATTCCTAATGAAATGGATGTAGCAGTGGCCTGCTGGAACCCCAGAGTCTTTATTTGATCCAGGATGTGTGATGTATATGCCATTCCGAAGTGATCTATTAATCTGCTAATAAGTCGTTTAATGGCAGTTCCATCTATCACTTTATTGTGAAAGACCAGATCGGCCCGTTCCGCCATAAGTACCTCCATATTACGCTGAGTGGGGTTCGACAATAGGTTTGAGGTTTGAGTCAATGATTGGAAAACTTCCTTTTCTCGATCTTGATTCGCGTAGAAATTCAGGACCTATGGTCCTAGTTGAACCGGAGAGAACTAAATTCATACCGGTGTCATATAATTACTTAGCTGAGTGAGATACCAGAGGATTACGTACCATATGAGCAGGCCCGGCAAAATCCTTGTATAGCCTCTTCGATTTCTCGATAAAGAGAAATATGACCAACAGTGGTTCGAATGTATATACAAAGAATTTCTTTTTTTATACTTTTGACTATTAGATAGTACCCGTAAATCTCATGATGGGTACCCAAAGATTCATAGTGAACTTCGATAGGAGCTTCTCTTGAAGCAATAACGCGTTGATCTAGTCGCCAGCGGAGCCACAAAGGACTATCTAAATTGATTCTTTTCTGGCGATAAGCTCCAATTGCATCATAGGAATTACAAAAAAAGGGTTCTTTCGTATATTTATAGTTATTATTG